CCCCGAAAACCCAAGGTTTCCTCCGGAAGGTTCGTCCGCGGAGGGTAAGTCAGGACCTAAGGCGAGGCTGAAAAGCGTAGTCGATGGACAACGGGTTAATATTCCCGTACCGTTTTTATTAATATCCTACATCGAGGGACGGAGAAGGCTAAGCTAGCCGGATATTGGTTTTACCGGTTTAAACGTTCAAGATGTTGAGAAGCGGTGAAAACGCTTTGAGTTGAGACGTGAATACGAGACACTAAGGTGTTGAAGTAGTGTATGTCATACTTCCAAGAAAAGCTCGTAATGTAGTTAAATAAAAATGCCTGTACCATAACCGACACAGGTGGGTAGGTAGAGTATACTAAGGGGCGCGAGATAACTCTCTCTAAGGAACTCGGCAAAATAACTCCGTAACTTCGGGAGAAGGAGTGCCTTATTCTATAAGGTTGCAATAACAAGATCCAAGCAACTGTTTATCAAAAACACAGGTCTCCGCTAAGTCGTAAGACGATGTATGGGGGCTGACGCCTGCCCAGTGCCAGAAGGTTAAAGAAGTCGGTTAGCATTAGCGAAGCTGGTAACTGAAGCCCTGGTGAACGGCGGCCGTAACTATAACGGTCCTAAGGTAGCGAAATTCCTTGTCGGGTAAGTTCCGACCCGCACGAAAGGCGTAATGATTTGGATACTGTCTCGGAGAGGGACTCGGTGAAATAGACTTGTCTGTGAAGATGCGGACTACCTGCACCAGGACAGAAAGACCCTATGAAGCTTTACTGTAACTTGAAATTGAAATTGGACTTTATTCGCGCAGTATAGGTGGGAGGCGTTGATTATAATCTTGTGGGATTATTGGAGCCATCAGTGAGATACCACTCTTGTAATGTTAGATTTCTAACTTTGAATCATGATCTGGTCAAAGAACAGTTTCAGGCGGGCAGTTTGACTGGGGCGGTCGCCTCCTAAACGGTAACGGAGGCGTACAAAGGTTTCCTCTGAACGGGTAGAAATCGTATCTAGAGTGTAAAGGCATAAGGAAGCTTGACTGTGAGACCTACAAGTCGAGCAGGGACGAAAGTCGGTCTTAGTGATCTGACGGTACTGAGTGGAAAGGCCGTCACTCAACGGATAAAAGTTACTCTAGGGATAACAGGCTGATCTCCCCCAAGAGTTCACATCGACGGGGAGGTTTGGCACCTCGATGTCGGCTCATCGCATCCTGGGGCGGTAGTACGTCCCAAGGGTTGGGCTGTTCGCCCATGAAAGCGGTACGCGAGCTGGGTTCAGAACGTCGTGAGACAGTTCGGTCCATATCCGGTGTAGGCGTTAGAATATTGAGAGGAGCCTTCTTTAGTACGAGAGGACCGAGAAGGACATACCTCTGGTGTACCAGTTATCGTGCCAACGGTAAACGCTGGGTAGCTATGTATGGAGTGGATAACCGCTGAAAGCATCTAAGTGGGAAGCCCACCTCAAGATAAGTATTCTCATCACGTAAGTGAGTAAGATCACGGTAAGACTAACCGTTTGATAGGCATTAAGTGTAAGTACAGTAATGTATGTGCTAAGATGTCCTAATAGATCGAGGACTTGAATTTTAAAAATCTTTAAAATAGTATTCTATTTTAAAGATTTTTTGCTTTGGTGTTTTTAGTGTACTGAGCGGAACCACACTGATCCATCTCGAACTCAGTTGTGAAACGTTATAAATCGACGACAATACTTGGGGGGGGACCTCCTGGGAAGATAGTTCAATGCCAAAGTTTTAAAAATATGCCATAATTTTTTTTGTTATATACAATAGTTCGTCATAAGTAATAAAAAAAATTATTCTTAAAAAATATTTAAAGTTTTGTATATAATATTATATATAATACTAGTCATTAATATTATTTTCTGTATTTAATTTTTAACATTTCTAAAGGACTATCAGTTATGGATACTCGTTTACTAGTAATTGCTGCTCCTGTTTTAGTAGCAGCCTCATGGGCTTTATTTAATATTGGTCGTTTAGCAATTCAACAAATTCAACGTTTATCACGTTAAAAAAATATTACAAGACTAGAAAAGTTAAAAATAGTCTTGTAATATTTTTTTACTGATTTAAAAAATAAATTTTTTTAATTTAATTATTTTAAACTTTCAATTTTAGTTTCAATAACTTTTTGAAAGCAACTTTAGACAAATCTAGACAAATTAAATTCTATTGTGTACAATCAATTTAAATTAAAAAACTATCTTAAATAAAGATAAAAAACTATGGCTGTACCTAAAAAACGGACATCAAAAGCAAAAAAAAATAGTCGCAAAGCTAATTGGAAAAGAAAAGCAGCAAAATCAGCACAAAAATCTTTATCATTAGCGAAATCAATTTTACGAGGTAAAACTACGAGTTTTGTATATCGTTTATATGTTGAAGAATAGATTTGGTATTTTCTTAATATACGTTTAAATTTATATTAAGAAAATACTAAATCGATTAAATCATTTTTAACAATAGATATTTCTATTAAATGTTAACTGTTAAACAAATATATTAGTTTAAAATTAGCGGATGTGGCGAAATTGGTAGACGCGCTAGATTTAGGTCCTAGTAACTTTTGTTTTGAGAGTTCGAGTCTCTCCATCCGCAAGTATAACAATTCTTTTATTAATCTTTCGAATACTTTTTCTATGGTTCTTCCTTTTACTTTACAACAATTACGTATTTTTAAAGCCATTGCATCTGAAAAAAGTTTTACTCAAGCTGCTGAAATTCTATTTGTTTCTCAACCTTCATTGAGTAAACAAGTTAAAACTTTAGAAAATCATTTAGGAATTTCATTATTACATAGAACTGGTAATCAAATAGTACTAACTGAAGCTGGTATTGTTTTTCTTCAATATTCGGAACGAATACTTGCCTTATGTGAAGAAAGTTGTCGAGCCTTAAATGATTTAAAAGATGGAGAACGAGGTAATTTAAAAGTTGGGGCAAGTCAAACTATTGGAGCCTATCTAATTCCACGTATAGTAACGTTGTTCGCACAAAGTTATCCTCAAATTAATTTACAAATTGACATTGATTCAACTCGAATTATTGCAAAAAAAGTTGCTAATCGAAGTCTTGATATTGCTATTGTAGGAGGAGATATTCCTACCAATTTAAAGAAAAATTTAGAAATTGAAGATTTTGTTCAAGATGAACTGATTTTAATAATTTCAAAGTCACATCCATTTGCAAAAAAGAAAAAAAAGCAAATAAGTAAAGATGATCTTTACCATTTAAATTTTATAACATTAAATTCGAATTCCACAATTCATAAATTTATTAATAATATTTTAATTCAAAATAATATTCAAACTAAACAATTTAACGTCATTATGGAATTGAATTCGATTGAAGCTATCAAAACAGCAGTAAGTTTGGGATTAGGAGCTGCTTTTGTTTCCTCTTCAGCAATAGAAAAAGAGCTAGAATTAAAAACAATTGAAATTATACCAATTGAAAATATTAAAATAACTCGAACATTATCTATTATTACAAATCCATATTTGGATCGGTCGAAAGCTTTTGATTTTTTTTACCGTGAACTATGGTTAATTAAAAATTTATAAATTTATCCATTTCTAATTTAAGTTGACTTAAATAAAATTTATTTTGTACTATTATTTAATAAAAGGAGGAAAGAGTTATGAGTATGATGAATGAGATTAACTATGTAATTGTAGAAATTAGTGGAAGACAATTTTGGATTGAACCATCCCGCTGGTATGATGTAAATCGTATTCCAACGGAAGTTGGAAAAGAAATTATTTTAAATCGCGTTTTATTAGTTAGTGAAAACGTTGGACAAGTGCGAATAGGAAGACCTTATTTAGATGCGGTAAAAGTTCGAGCAAAAATTTTAAAACATTTACGTGGTCCTAAAACTATTGTTTATAAAATGCGACCTAAGAAAAAAACTCGGAAAAAACAAGGTCACCGTCAAGATTTAACTCGAATTCTTATTGATTCTATAAAAGTAACAAAAAGATAAACAAAAATATTAGTTTAAAAAAAACATAACGAATAAATTTTATCGTATTTATAATAATTAAAACTTAAGGAATATAGATATGGCACATAAAAAAGGTGCAGGTAGTACAAAAAACGGTCGTGACTCAAATGCAAAACGATTAGGGGTTAAAAGATTTGGAGGTGAGAAAGTAAAAGCTGGGAATATTTTAATTCGTCAACGAGGAATGAAATTTAAACCGGGTTCTAACGTTGGATATGGAAAAGATTTCACTTTATTTGCATTAATTGATGGTACTGTAAAATTTGATTATAAAGATGCTCAACATAAACGAATAAATATTATTGCTTAGTCGACTTTTCGAAATTCTTAAAAATGCTAAAAAATCCATTTATTAAACAGTCAGTTATAAATCAATATCAAACTTTAATCAATCAAATTAATTCACTTGAAACGAATTTAAAAACATTAACTGATACAGAATTAAGAAATAAAACTTTTCAATTAAAGAAGCGATATCAGGAAAAACGAGATTTAAATGAATTAATTGCTGAATCATTTGCAATTACACGAGAAGCAAGTTTGCGAACTTTAGGTCTTCGTCATTTTGATGTTCAATTAATTGGTGGGTTAGTTTTAAATAGTGGAAAGATTAGTGAAATGCGCACGGGTGAAGGAAAAACCTTAGTTGCAACTTTACCAGCTGTTTTAAATGCTTTAACAAATAAAGGTGTTCATATTGTTACTGTAAATGATTATTTAGCAAGTCGTGATCAAATTTCAATGGGGCAAATTTATAGATTTTTAGGATTAAATACAGGTTTAATTCAAGAAGATATGACCTTTCGAGAACGACAACAAAATTATGCAGCTGATATTACTTATGTTACAAATAATGAATTAGCTTTTGATTATCTGCGTGATAATATGGCTTCGAATCTTAATCAAGTTGTTTTACCCCCATTTAATTATTGTATAGTAGATGAAGTTGATTCCATTTTTATTGATGAAGCGCAAGTCCCTTTAATAATTTCACAAGCCGTTGAAACTTGTATTGATAAATATATTGTAGCAGCCGAAGTTGCTGAATATTTAGAGGTTAATGTTCATTTTAAAGTGGATGAAAAAAATAGAAATATTATTTTAACTGAACAAGGAACAACGCAAATTGAAAAAATTTTACAAATTGAAGATTTATATAATCCCAATGATCCATGGATTCCTTATATTTTAAGTGCTATTAAAGCCACTGCTTTATTCTTCCGCAATGTACATTATATTGTTCAAAATAATCAAATTGTTATTGTTGATGAATTTACAGGGCGAATAATGCCAGATAGACGCTGGAATGAAGGTTTACATCAAGCTATTGAAGCAAAAGAAGGCGTTCCAATTCGCCAAAATACAGAAACAGCTGCATCAATTACTTATCAAAATTTTTTCTTACTATATCCCAAATTATCAGGTATGACTGGGACAGCTAAAACCTCTGAACTAGAATTTGAAAAAATTTATGGTTTATCTGTTGAAGAAATACCCACAGCTCGACCAAATCTTCGTAAAGACTTACCAGATTTTGTTTACAAAGATAGCTTAACAAAATGGACTGCAATTGCAAAAGAATGCAAATCGATTGCAAAAACAAAACAACCCATTTTAATTGGAACAACGACTGTTGAAAACTCCGAAATGTTAGCAGATTTGTTAAAAGAATATCAATTATCTTATCGATTATTAAACGCAAAACCAGAAAATGTAAAACGAGAATCAGAGATTGTTGCCCAAGCTGGGGAAATTGGAAGCATTACAATAGCAACCAATATGGCCGGGAGAGGAACTGATATTATTTTAGGTGGAAATATTACATTTAAAGTTCGAAAACAACTTTATAAGATAATAGTTTATTATAAAAGCCAAAAGGTATTAACAACCGATATTGATTTTACTTCACAGAAAGTCTTAAGTGTTTTAAAGTCATTATTTACTGAGTCGAAATTTTTAAGTTTATCATCTACTGGAATTTTAAAATTTCTAAATGAAATTGATCAAATTCGAATTCCCAAAACTGCTTATGAATGTTCTGTTAAATTTTTATTAACTCAACTAAGTCAATTTGAAAAAAAAACTCAAACTCTTAATAATAAAATCGTTAAGAATTTAGGCGGACTTTATATTATTGGAACAGAAAGAAATAATTCACGTCGAATAGATAATCAATTACGAGGTCGATGTGGACGACAAGGCGATCCTGGGACTTCTCGATTTTTCTTAAGTTTAGAAGATTCCTTATTTAGGAATTTTGGAAGTTCAAATCTTCAAAATTTTATGCAAAGTCAACTTTTAGACGATTTACCATTGGAATCAAATTTATTAACTAAAAGTTTAGATGCAGCTCAAAAACGAGTAGAAGAAAGAGATTATGACGGACGAAAATATTTATTTGATTATGATGATATATTAAATAAACAACGTAATATTGTATATTATGAACGTAGAAAACTATTAGAAAGTCAATCTCTTCGCCAAACCATTTTAGCCTATGGTGAACAAGTTATCAAAGATATTATAAACTTATTAAAAGATGATAAGTTTCATAAAGATAGGTCGGGAATTGAAGAACTTTTTAAGACAAAATTAGTGAGTTTAAAGTATGATGTAAATACTTTAGATTCATTTGAATTAAAAACTTATTTATTCCAAGAATTTTGGTTATCTTATGAAACAAAAGTTCTCGAATTTGAAATATGTGAAATTGGATTAATTCGATCTTTTGAACGAACAATTATTCTATATTATACAGATATTGCTTGGAAAGAACATCTACAAAAAATTTCTTTATTACGTGATGCTGTAGGATGGAGAAGTTATGGACAACGAAATCCTTTGTTCGAGTTTAAAGAAGAGGCATATAATTTATTCCAAAACCGAAATGTAACAGTAAGACATTTATTAATTCGTGATTTTTTACATTCCTTTATTCTATAAAGGTTAAATTCGTTTTTATTCAAAGAAAATAAATATATTTATGACAAAACGTACTTTATCAAATAAAACTCGTTCTTCTATTTTAAAAGTATCAGGATTTCGTGCCCGTATGGCAACTCCTGAAGGAAGAAAAATAATTCAAAACCGAAGAAAAAAAGGGCGAAAAAAACTAGCAATCCAACGTTAATTGAAGAAATTATTAGAGTTAATACTGGTTATTTACTCTAATAATAAATAATTTTTTATGTAAAATTAATATAATAGGAATTTATTAAACAAAATTTTGACAGAACGATCTTATGAAATTTACTGATGAATTAACGCTTTTATTAAAAGCGAGATATCCAATTATCTATATTACTACAATTGAAGAAGATCGCGTAGAATATATTATCCGAAAATCGATTAAAACAAATTTGAATCGAAGTATTTATAGTTGGGATTTTATTGATGGATATACAAATAACCCAAATAACGAAGGATTTGCAAAACGAAATCCAGTTCAAGCCCTTGAACTGATTGAACGTTTAACCCC